ACTTCGATTGCTTGTTTCTTACTTGGTATTAGAGTTCGAATGAAAACCACGCGATTGCAGGTAATGCCATAATTTTTTATTTTGTGAGGATCAATCAAATAAGGTTTTCCAAAATATTCTAAAAAAACAATGAGAAATAGATATGAATATGAATAGAGCAAGAAAAGAATGAAATAAAAAAACATAGTATAGAAAAGATATCCAAAATGATATAGAAATTACTATCCTATCCTACCCTTAGTTTTTATTTCCTTAATTTAATTAATTGTATTTCGTTTGATTAGGGTAAAGTTCCTTAAAAACCTCTGCTTTTTTTAAAATATCCTGAACAGTTCCTGTAGGCTGAGCGCCTTTTTCAAGGAAATAGAGAATCGCGGGAACGTTTAAATAAGTTTGATTCTTGATCGGATCATAAAAACCCACTTTACGAAGATCTCTTCCTTCTCTTCGGGATCGAACATCAATTGCAACGATTCGGTAGACGGCTCATCGGGATAGATGTAGATGAAAAAGAACCCCCCCTAGAACCGTATAGGAAGTTTTCTCCTCGTACGGCTCGAGAAAAAAATGATTAGAAGTTTTGTCTATGGATAAAATTAGAATAAATAGAAAAGGAATCCGTAAAATAAATGAGTCTATAATTTAACTCATAGTCATTTTTTTAGCTTCCTGAAAAAAATCATTTGTACTCATAACTCAAGTTCAATAATTCTCAAATATCTTAAAGATTTTTCTTTAAGATATTTTTTTTATTGAGTGGTCTTTAACCCCCTTTTTTTGTCTCGTTTAAAATCTATTTTTATTCTTTATTCGGATCCGTGAGACAATTGAAGTGGTGTTTCCTTGTTCTGGGATCCTTTATCTTTGTTTTAAATCATTGGGTTTAGACATTACTTCGGTGCTTCTTAATCCTTTCAAAATGGTAGCAACATACCCCTTTTGTGATTTCTTTCTATTAAAGAATCATACGGTTGATTCGTGCGCGATACACTGTGGATCGAAAAAGTTTTAGCCCTTCCAACAAAAATTTTTTTAATTGAAATTTTGCTAGAATCAGATCCTTTCGATTTCTATATCGAAGATATACTTACGAAGTTGTTCCAATTTATTGATTGGCATTAACCCTAGATCGTTGCCCCTGAGAAATTAATAAATACTTTCTACCCGAGCTCCATCATGCACTATTTACATTACAACCCAATAAAAAAAGAGGGGTTCTAGTAGAATAGAACAAACGACGTCGAGCCAAGAGCACTTTCATTCCTATATAAAATGGTGGTAAGAATCCACGCCGGATCGTGTCCTTCAAGTCGCACGTTGCTTTCTACCACATCGTTTTAAACGAAGTTTTACCATAACATTCCTCTAATTTGGAACCAGTATGGAATTGATTCAATTAAGGAATCATGAATAGTCATTGGTTCGCTCGGTACATAGACATAGTCATTTCTATTTTTTCTTATCTATCTACATAGATAATAAAGATTTTTCTGAAGAAATATTAGCAAGACCCCGGCTTTTTTTGTATGAATGGAACATTTTTCTATCAATATCGATCTCAAAAAAATATCTAACAGAAATATCCAGAAATCTAATCTAAATATAGAAATAACATAACTAACAGAAATCGCAGGAATAAATAAATTATATTTGACTCTGCCTCTTCAAGTTACTCAATAAGATAGACTGACCCATTTCCAACTTCCCAAAGATTCAATCCATAAGGAATCATTACAAATCTTGCTACTTGAAAAAGTTTCCTACTTCTGCATCATTATTTGAATCAAGTTTTGCAGTAAAGACTCCATTTTATTATCATAAGAAAGAAAAATATTTTCTAATGGAATTGTCAATGATGTAAAGCAAATAAGCTAAATAGATCGAACAATAAAAAAGAAATATTATTGTTAAATATTTCAATTTTAATATTTTAGGGATGCTAATTATTTTTCACAAAAATAGAAAGACTATTGTGACTGAAATAGGATAACAATACATACCTATAAACTAAGCACTTCCTCGTTTTATATGTATTTTCATATTTTGTTTAGCCTGAGATTAAGTAATCTTTCTGGAACTGTGATCTAGGTCTCATCTTATCTTTATCTGAATCAGAAAAGGTTTCAGTTATCAGTTACTTTTGCATTTACATGTCATTTGAACTCGATTTAGTTCAGTTTGTGAAAAACTTAGATATGATTCCGAAAAGAATAATTCAAAATTTAAAAAAGAAAGAGGAATAATATTCTATCCAATATTAGACCTTTAAACAGAACCTTGTTGAACAAAAAAGAAGTATTCAGATACAACGGATATGCTCTGGGACGGAAGGATTCGAACCTCCGAATAGCGGGATCAAAACCCGTTGCCTTACCGCTTGGCTACGCCCCATTTCTACTTTTATTGGACACTAATACTAATAAAGAATAATATTGATATTAAGTGTTCGTCAATTCCAGCCCAAACTATCTATAGAAAATCTTTATTCTTTATAGAATCTATTATAGATTCGTGCTAGGATTTTGACATGTGTATATCTAGAATTCAACTGAATTTATTGATCATTACATATAATTCAATTAAGATATTGTATGAAAGTATGATTTCTTCTATTCTCCTTTGAGAATTGGAGGATTTTTGATTGAACGGAAAAAGAAGGATTTTTTTGTCTAGCCTACTTTCTTTATTTTTCCTTATATCAATAACTCAATCAAAATGCAATTATCTCGACGAAAAAAATGTCTGTTATGCTTAATATCTTTAGTTTGATCTGTCTTAATTCTGCCCTTTATCCGAGTAGTCTTTTCTTCGCCAAATTGCCCGAAGCCTATGCTTTTTTGAATCCAATCGTAGATGTCATGCCAGTCATACCCCTGTTCTTTTTTCTTTTAGCCTTTGTTTGGCAAGCTGCTGTAAGTTTTCGATAAGATCTTTAATACTATCCTAGAAAATTCATGATTTATTCGATAAAAATTATAACAATTGATAAGATCAAATAAGTCTGACAGTATGAACCTTCGATTCAAACAGTGAAATTATCGGATAGCCGCGAGAAACCCGGCTCGCCGCATTTCCCGATTTTAATCCTTTTTATGGTGAAATACCTTATTAGCTTAGGGTCCCTTACAATAGCTAATTATGGGTATGAAAGTGATTTGTGGTAATTAAAGACTCTTATTATATTACAAATTGAAATGAAATTTCATTTTCACTTCATTTGAATTTCTGAACATTCTTTTCTATTTCTAGAATTTTTTTTCTTGGTGTCAAAATAGGATATGTGATATAAAAATGGAGGATCTATTATCTTTTCTCGTTTTTCTTTTTCAAAAAATGATCTTGGAGGTTGTGTAATGCTTACTCTCAAACTTTTCGTTTACACAGTAGTAATATTCTTTGTTTCTCTCTTCATCTTTGGATTCCTATCCAATGATCCAGGACGTAATCCAGGACGTGAAGAATAAAATAAAAATTTAGTTTTTCTTGCTTGATTTTACAATTTTCTTTCAATTTTATTTTATCTATTCCACACGTTTAACTAGGAAAAAATAAAAAGGGGGTTTGTGAAAATTGAAAGAAAAAAATAGAAAGTCATCAACGGAAACGGAAAGAGAGGGATTCGAACCCTCGGTACGAATAACTCGTACAACGGATTAGCAATCCGCCGCTTTCGTCCACTCAGCCATCTCTCCCAATTGAAAAAGATAATTACTATGTTACATTACACATCAAGTAAGGATTAAAGAAAGTATTTCTTTCACATTCTTTATCGTTATTATATAATTAGCAATTCCATTTAGATGCTCGAAAGATCCAAATAGAAAGATAAATAAAGAAGACCTTCTTGCTTTTATTTTGTTCGAGGTGCCTTTTGGACCTGGCCCGGTCAATACCCAGCCGGGCCTTTTTTTGTTCCAACGAATTCCTTTTATTTATAGGCAACATACTCTAAATACTTGGTATCTGTGTAAAAATTTCCGTTCTGGGGTTTACATATACTTCTAATTTTTGTTATAATGGAAATGGAGAATGGTTTTTGATTCAAAAGAATCAATTAAGGATGTATCAATTTGTATTTTCTTATGTCATTAGGCAAACCAAATTTTAGATTCAAATCTAAGAATAATTCACGAATTCTCAGTCAACGAATAGTTAATGGTTCCTGTTTGTCATAAATTTTAGCTTTTTTGAGTCAAAAATAGAATTTGATTTTTCAATAGAAAAGTGAGTGGAAGTTTTTCGGCATTGTGTGTTTTGAGATACTATACAATCAATCAAATCAAAGGGGTAAATAAAACACAATCAAAAGGGGAAAAAGGGTTTATTTTATAATTTTTTTATATTTAAGGATGAAAAAGGGGATGCAAGTACAATAAACTAAAGTTTAGTAATCCAACGGTAATTTTTTATCCTGTTGTGTATCGTTTTGGCGGCATGGCCGAGTGGTAAGGCGGGGGACTGCAAATCCTTTTTCCCCAGTTCAAATCCGGGTGCCGCCTCATCAACAAATGAATAGAAATATCTTATTCTGCTCTGCTGATATAACTAAACCAATTTTCCCCAGCAGAACAGAATAAGGGGACTGTTGATACTTGGTTGATTCTAAACATCTGTTCTGGTAATTTTGTAAAAGATTGGAAATCTTTGAATATAAAAAGATTATAAAGGTCGAAGCAAGACTTTCCGATTCCCTTCTAATGCTATACTCATTGGGTCTTGAATTACATTGGATAGCCGGGGGATAATTCAACTACTAGTTAGGGAATTTCTATACTGTAATCTACATATATAGACTCGCGAGAATCTCTGAGTGTTCAGGCATTCAATCACTATTAGATTGAGATTGCATAGATTTTTTATAGAAAAGAAAAAGTGAAAAAAAAAAAAAATAAGATTTTTTTTCACCCCTCGTCAAGAGTATAATATACTATCTCCCAACTCCTTCAGATAGACAATCGCGAAGGGGTACGGATTATATCAAATATCAAATAGGAAATAAAAGTATGTAATAGATAGCAATTGATCTATTTTTACTTTGAAGGGCAAGAAAAAAAGGAAAGGGCTCTCTTATTTTATTACTGGACGTTCCATTCCATTAGTAACATTCCTTTGTAGTGTCATTGTGTATTTTACTTGTGTTTAGTCTTTCCCCATTAGAAATCATATAGGAATTTTTGAAATGGGTTTATTTGATTGGTTCATCAATAGTGTTTGGTCAGAATCCCTTTTTGACTCTGGACCATTCATTCTACTATTATTAGTGAGCAATAATGGAATAATTCTATCATAGAGATAAGGGACATAATTCACATGGATATAGTAAGTCTCGCTTGGGCTGCTTTAATGGTAGTCTTTACATTTTCCCTTTCACTCGTAGTATGGGGAAGAAGTGGACTTTAAAAGCACTCCTAATTTAGTTGAGGAATGAAACGCTATCAATTCTTTTATAGATCGTTCCGTAACGCATTTTTTATTTGAATTGAAATAATTTTGAAATAAAAATATCTTCATTTCGAAATTCCATTGGATTCTAGTGGAGAAATGTATTCTATAACAGTAAAACGATTATTTCAGATTCATCGGAATAAATAGATGTATCAAAGAAATAGAATTGGGTCCTACGTCAATTCTATATATGGATTAATAACTACATATATTGAAGATAGAAGATAATAGAGTATACCAACTCTATTTACAACTTTATACACTACTATAACATAACACTACTAGAGAGTATGGTAAGTAAGAAATAAATTTCTTACTTACCATACTCTCGGATCTCATAGAATACCGCGGATTATAGCCCCTTGATTTCATTTAAGACGCAAAAATAGAATACTTTTCATTTGATTTCTTCAACTATTGATAAGAATTCAGAAGTCAAGTTTCATTTAAAGTAATTAATTATTTTGACTAACTGTTTTTACGTAAATTATAAGTAGAAAAGCAGTAGGAACTAAAATGAACAGTGCAGTAGCAATAAATGCAAGAATATTTACTTCCATAATCTCATCGTTTTTTTATTTCACAATAACTCGGGATTTAATCCCATAGAGATGATAAATCTTTCACCTGTCAATTCAATGAATGCATTACCTATCGATGATCTTGAATCGGATCAATATCATGAATAACAATATCTGAGCTATTAAATTAATTCGTCGTCGAGAATTGAATAGTATAACATACGAAGATCTTTTATCCATACCGAATCCAAGATTGGATTCCCGGACCAATAAAAAACTCCTTTATTTATCCTTATTTTCTCTTCTTTCTTTTTAGGTCTTCCTTGTAGAACCATCAAATGAAGTCTCATCTAACCACACGTCTGTTTCCATTAACTACAAAACCCCAACAAACAATACAAGCGAAGTGGAAAAAGAGAGGAATTAGGTTCTAAATTTTAATGATCCAATTTTCTTTGTCTTCCAAAGAAGTATGATAAAAATGAGTCGCGGGAGAAAAATGGAATATTCTATCAACTTCACTATTTTAGTTATTTTCCTTTTTGTTTAGGGTTTGTTCTTTCTTCGACAGAATCCTGAAAAAAAAGAGGGGAAACCCCTTCGGAATTCAATTATGCTCCCCTTCTTTCACAGAAAATAAAGAAGAAAATAAAGAGGCGAATTGATGTACTTATTGGATCCGTCGGGACTGACGGGGCTCGAACCCGTAACGTCCGCCTTGACAGGGCGGTGCTCTAGCCTATTGAACTACAATCCCAGGGAAATAAGAAGAGATCTAGCAGAAAATTTGGATAGGTATTTCTTAAGAACAAGAGGGTTCTACCATCTGATAGTAGGTTGCCAAATTGTTGGGCCGAGCTGGATTTGAACCAGCGTAGACATATTGTCAACGAATTTACAGTCCGTCCCCATTAACCACTCGGGCATCGACCCAACGCCTAATTCATTTTAGACGTTCCATAATCAACTTCCTTTCATCTCCCAGGCAGACTTGACAAATAAATAGAAATATCAAATGATATAAAATATGAAGTCCTTCTAAGTAGACTAATAGAAGGACTTGACAAACAGGGATCACTTGATATAAAATCCCACTCCTACTCCTACTCCTATAGTCTTCCTATAGTCTTGAGTGTTGTTACACCCCCAGAGGGACTTGAACCCTCGTTTTCTCCGTGAAAGAGAGAGGTCGTAACCACTGGACCATAGGGGCCTATGGCCACCTTGATCTAGAAATAAACTAGAAGCAGAAATACTAGGTCCCGAGGGCCAACCACCCTTAGGAAATAAAAAAGCAATATAAACACATATAGTAGAATCTTTATCTCTATCATTCACAAAGCTGGGTTGGATCCCCAAGATCCTTTCCTTCGCATTGGATTTTAGTTGCTTTACCAAAATATTATTTGGCCGGTCAAATTATTCAAATTCACCTAAGCCATATGAAATTATATTGAGCCCTAAGTCATACGTCAATTGACGACAGGAGGACAATAAAAGAAGAGAGAAGACGCAGATATAGATTAGGTATATC